TGATAGAATTATTTTATCAATTATCGGCTTRATTTAATTGTTTATCGCTTTATACTAAATTTTGAAACTATCCAATTACTGTTTAGATGGAAGTTCCGTGGGGAGGGGGTTGGTTTTTTATGTGGAAACAGTTACAAACGTTTTAAAAAATTAAAATTTAATACATTGTACACTAAAAATGGAATTTAATAGTTGGCTTTTAAGTGTTGGGTTTAGGACTACATTTTTAAGTGTTGTTAAGAGAAAAATAATCTTATTATAAATCTCACATAATTTATATTCAAATATTCTTATATAAAACTTATTTATATTAAGAAAACCTTTATTAAAGATAAAATAAGATATATATAACTATAGTATTTTTGTTTTCAATTTATTGTAATACTCGAGAGAGTATATGGAAATAAATTGGACAAAAATGCTATAGTTATTAAATTAGTTTATGTGTGCATATCTTTATATATAACAGATAGTATTTAACAATAGGAATTGAATATAAATTCTTCTTACTTTATATATATATACGTCTCCAGGGGATAAATTTTGTTAACCCTAACTACTGTATACTTCAATATGGCTTTAATTAAATGAAGAACTATTAAAATAAATTCTTGTTCATTAAAGTGTTTAGTATATTCTTTATTTAGTGAACAATAAATTATTGCTTTACGGTATAAACTATGTACTCTTATAAACATATAAAGTCTAATTCTGAGGGGGGTTAGGCGTCTTGTATAACTCTTCGGCAGAAAGTTTTTCTTTCTTTTATTATCATTTATATTATATATATTCGTTTTGTTCTTATTATGGTGTCTAATATTTTTATATATTTATATCCTTATAATTGTTAGTATTGTTAGTACAAAAGTTTGACTCTAGCTATTTGTTTTCTTTTTGGTCTAAGTGCATGTAAATATAAGTAAGACAATTTTTGTGTTTTCTAGAAGAAAACAATGTTAAAAGTAAAATTTTGTTATAATTTTTAAATTCTCAGCACATAATATTAGTTTATTAGTGGAAACTAGAACTAGAAAACCATATTAAACCTGGCTAAAATTGTGCCAGCCGCCGCGGTTATACTGTGAGGTTAAGTGAACAAAATTTGGTTAAAAAAGATTATTATAACAGTTGTTGAAATAAAAATGAGATATTAGGTGTGGGTGAAATAAATAACTAAAATATCGCTTTTATACAAACCAATGTTTAAGAAATCTAAAAATTTAAGATATAAACCAGGATTAGATACCCTGCTATACTTTAATAAAACAACTTAAACCAGGGTAGTAAACAGTTATTGTCTTGAAACCCAAAGAATTTGGCGGTACCTCAGTCTGGTTAGAGGAGCTTGTTCAGTAATCGATAATCCGCGAAAAATCTTACACATTTTTGTAATCAATTTATATACCGTCGTTATTAGATAACATTAAAAAATAAATAGTTATCCAAAAATATTTAAATATAATATATCAGGTCAAGGTGTAGTTTATGAATGTGAGTGGAATGAGCTACAATTTAATATATAAAAACGGATATTATTTTTAAATAAATAATTAAAGGTGGATTTAATAGTAATTGTGATTTTAGTAAGTCAAAATGATATTAGCTCTGAGGTATGTACACATCGCCCGTCGCTCTCCCTACAAAGTGAGATAAGTCGTAACATAGTAGGGGTACTGGAAAGAGCCCCTAGAATGCAAAATAGAGCTTGACTAGTTAAGCATTTCACTTACGTTGAAAAGATATCGTGCGAATCGATTTATTTTGAAATAAAAACTTATCTATTAAGTTTTAGTTAGTTTATAAATTTAATGAAAATAATCCTGTTTATATTCAAAATAGTATTTAATAAAGAATTTTTTTTTCTTGGTGATAAATAAAAAGTACTGTAAAGGAAAGTTGAAATATTTGAAAATCTAATTGTTTAAAAGTATATTTTAAAATTAGTACCTTGTGTATCAGGGAATTTAAATATTGATTTTGTTAAAATAAACGTTCCCGAAATTTAGTGAGCTAGTTTATAATAATAATTAACGTAGTATAGTTATTGTTAATTGTTTACTAGAAATGAAATTTTATACGCACTAATAAGTATCTGGTTTTTTGATAAATAAATTTAATTTAGTTTTTAATTTAATATTTTATTAAAAAATAAAAACAGGAGGGAAAAGCTTCTTGTTTTATAATAAATAAATTATAAATGATCTTAATTTGTTTTATTAAACTAGGCTTAAAATTAGCCACGTTAAAAAATTGTTATAAATTATTTAATCTTCTTTTAATATTTAAGTTATCATTTTAATAAATTTATCAAAAATTATAATATAATTAAAATATTTTAGTTATAATTAAATTATTAGTATAAAAAAAAGTTTTAGTGTTTACTTTAACAAGATATAATTTCAATATTTGTTAAATTGCAATTTGTATTAAGGAACTCGGCAAATATTCCTTCTGCCTGTTTATCAAAAACATGTCCATATGTTTAGCGTTTTATATGGTCTGGCCTGCCCACTGATATTTAAAGTTAAAGGGCCGCGGTATTCTGACCGTGCGAAGGTAGCATAATAATTAGTCTCCTAATTAGAGGCTTGTATGAATGGTCGGACAAGATGGAAACTGTCTCAATACAACTAATAAAATTTAATATTTAAGTAAAAAAGCTTAAATAATATGGAGGGACGATAAGACCCTATAAAGCTTTATAATACTTCTTTTTTATATAAATTGTTCTATTATTAACTTATTTTAAAGATTGTATTATTTTACTGGGGCGGTAAAAGTATATTAAAGACTAACTGCTTTTATTTTTTATAACAATTATGATTGAATGTAAATTGATCCATTATTAATGATCACAAGAACAAGTTACTTTAGGGATAACAGCGTAATTTTTCTTGAGAGTTCTTATCGAAAGAAAAGTTTGCGACCTCGATGTTGAATTAAGGTTGCCTTAAGGTGCAGCAGTTTTAAAGGTAGATCTGTTCGATCTTTAAATCCTTACATGATTTGAGTTCAGACCGGCGTAAGCCAGGTTGGTTTCTATCTTCCATATAAATAAAAACTTATTTTAGTACGAAAGGATTTGATAAGTCAAATATTTTGTTTATTAGTTGATTATTATTAACTAGTTAAGTTGGCAGAAAAGTGCATTAGACTTAGGATCTAAAAATAAGAGTTTGAATTCTTACTTAATAGTGACTTTTTTAATAATGATTAATTATATTATTTTAATGATTTGTGTTCTAGTTAGAGTTGCTTTTTTTACGTTGTTAGAACGTAAAGTTTTAGGCTATATTCAAATTCGTAAAGGACCTAATAAATTAGGTTTTATTGGAATTTTACAACCTTTTGCTGATGCGGTTAAACTGTTTACTAAAGAACAAGCTTTACCTGTTATAAGTAATTTTCTTCCTTATTATCTTTCACCTATTTTCAGATTATTTATTTCTTTAGTAGTTTGATTAGTTATCCCATATGAAACAGGACTAATAAATTTTGGCTTAGGGAGATTATTCTTCTTATGTTGTACTAGTCTAGGGGTGTATACTTTAATAGGGGCGGGGTGATCTTCTAATTCTAAATATGCTTTACTAGGTAGTTTGCGAGCAGTATCTCAAACAATTTCTTATGAAGTTAGGCTTGCTTTAATTTTACTCTCTTTTATTTTTTTGGTGGGGGGGTTTAACCTTAATTTATTTTCTAATTATCAGTCTGATTGTTGATTAATATTTTTAAGACTTCCTTTGGCGGGGGTATGATTTGTATCTTGTCTAGCTGAAACTAATCGAACTCCTTTTGATTTTGCTGAAGGAGAGTCTGAATTAGTTTCAGGGTTTAACGTAGAATATAGAGGAGGAGGGTTTGCTCTTATTTTTTTAGCCGAATATAGTAGTATTTTGTTTATAAGAGCGTTGTTTGTGATTCTGTTTATAGGAAGAAACCCAAGAGGTTTAAGGTTTTGTTTAAAATTGGTTTTTATAGTATTTAGTTTTATCTGAGTGCGGGGCACTTTACCACGATTTCGTTATGATAAGTTAATGTATCTTTCTTGAAAAAGGTTTTTACCTGTCTCTTTAAACTACCTTATGTTTTTTATAGGTTTGAAAATATTTTTAAGTATTATAGAAATATAATTATTTCTTATTTTAGTACTAAAACAAAAATTAGGGTAATTTTGTGAATTTTTAATTCTTACGGTTTTGTTAAATAATTTAATAAAAAATTTTTTTTAATTTTGTAATGAATAAAATTTTACTTATAATAAATTAACCTTGCTGTTAATCAAATTTAATTAAATATTATAAAATTTAATACACACAAAAATTTTGGTRTATATTATAATTTAATTACCGAAATTATTATTATTTARCTTTATAAATAATATTAAAAATAAACTGCAAAAAAATTATTAAGGGACTTAAACCCTTGTAAGATACTTTCAAAATATCTGCCTGAGCCTCGGCCAAATAATTTATCTAAGAATTTCGTCTCAAATTATAAACATGATAGGTCTTGCTAGATAATATAAAAAGTACAAAACTGTTAAAATCTGGCCTGTTAAAACATAAGGCTCTTCAACAGGACGGGCCCCAATCCATGTTAATAAAATTACAATTACCACTATACTTCAAAATATGATTTGATTAATTGGGTAAAAAGTCAAACCCCGAAAATTTGCCTTCTGGGTAAAAGGTATAATAAAAAGGATAGCAATTGATGCCACCAAGGCAATAACTCCTCCTAATTTATTAGGAATGGAACGAAGAATTGCGTAAGCAAATAAAAAATATCACTCCGGTTGAATATGTAATGGGGTTCTTATAGGGTTGGCAGGAATAAAATTTTCAGGGTCCCCTAATAAATAAGGGTCTAATAAACTAAGCAAAATCAATGCTATTAATATCACCACAAATCCTACAATATCTTTGAATGTAAAATACGGGTGAAAAGGAACCTTATCAATGTTCCTCACTAAACCTAAAGGATTACTCGAGCCGGTTTGATGAAGAAATAAAATGTGTACTATAGTAGCTGCGGCTACCACAAAAGGAAATAAAAAATGAAAAGTAAAAAATCGTGTTAAGGTAGCATTGTCTACAGCAAACCCCCCTCAAACCCATTGAACAAGCTCTGTTCCAATATAAGGAACAGCGGATAAAAGGTTAGTAATAACCGTTGCGCCTCAAAATGATATCTGTCCTCAAGGTAAAACATAGCCTATGAAAGCAGTTCCCATAACTAAGAATAAGATAATTACCCCTACTCTTCAAGTATGTATAAATAAATAAGAACCGTAATAAAGACCGCGGCCCACGTGAAGATATAAACAAATAAAAAAAAATGAAGCTCCGTTTGCGTGGATTGTGCGAAGAAGTCATCCGTAGTTAACATCTCGACAAATATGAGCCACACTAGAAAAAGCTAGATCAATGTGCGCTGTGTAGTGTATTGCTAAAAATAACCCTGTGGCCAATTGTACCACTAAACATAAACCAAGCAAGGATCCAAAATTTCATCAAATAGAGATGTTTGATGGAGCTGGTATGTCAACTAGGGCCCCGTTCATAATTTTGAACAAAGGGTGTGATTTACGAATCGGTATTGTCATAAGTAGTAAGCATTCGTAAAGGGCCTAAAAAAGTGTATGTGATTTTTACTACCACAATCAATGTTAATAATAAATAAAGAATTATAAATAAAGTTGTTATTATCGTGTTTGTTGAATAAATGTTTCTGATTAATACTATTTGACTATTGTACGGATTCCTTATTAAAGAAGATATATCTGCCGAAGCTATTTTGAAATCTAGTAATAAGGGGTCTATAAATAATAATAAAATAGAAACCCCTCTTATTAATACAAAAAATGAAATTATCTTGAATGAAAATTGAAATATTTCGTTTGAGGCCAAAGAAGTAATGTAAATAAACAAAACCAATATACCACCTAAGAAAATTAAAAATAAAATATAAGAAAACCAAACGTAAAAATTTATTAGTGCTGTGATAACACAAATAACCAAAGTTTGTATTAAAAGTATTATTCCTATTGCTAAGGGGTGAGATAAATTAATAAAAACTAATCTAAATGTTATAGAAATTAAATATAATAATAAAATATAAGAAATATCAAAGGACAAGGGGTAGTTTAAAAAAAAATATTAGTTTTGGGGATTAATGATAGGAAGAAATTCTTTCCCTTGATGTTTTAAGAATTAATAAAAATTCACTTTTGATTTACAAGACCAAAGTTCTAGTTTAAACTATTAAAACAAATGTTAAGACTTAATTTCTATTTGTTTGGGAGAATGATTATAATTCTAAGTGGGATATGAGGGTTTGTGTCCAAACGGAAACATTTATTAAGGTCTCTGCTTAGTTTAGAATATATAATGTTAGGTATTTTCTGGTTTTTAACTATAATTTTTTCTTATATAGGACAAGAAAGATATTTTACTCTTGTTTTTTTAACTTTTGCTGCTTGTGAAGGAGCACTAGCACTCTCTATTTTAGTGTCTATTATTCGAACACACGGAAACGATCGGTTCTCTAGGTTTACCAGACTACGATGTTAAAATTTATTTTAGGTTCTTTTTTTCTGGCACTAGGTTGTAGAAGCTGGTTCGGGGTACAAATAGGAATAATTATTCTTTTTATAATGTTTTTGTTTTGTTGTAAACACGATTTTTATATAAGTCTATTAAGGTATAGTTTCGGTTCAGATTGGTTAAGTTATATCTTAATTTTGTTAAGGTTCTGGATTATGTTGTTGGTTCTGATAAGTAGTCAGGCTATTTTAGATAAAAATAATTTTAATAAAATCTTTGTGGGGACTTGTTGCTTTTTAAACTTTTTTTTGGTAATAACTTTTGCGTCTACTGATTTGTTACTTTTTTATATTAGATTTGAGGCTTCTTTGATCCCCACTTTAATTTTAATTTTAGGTTGGGGTTATCAACCTGAGCGAATTGGTGCAGGAGTGTATATACTTTTTTATACTTTAACTGCTTCTTTGCCTTTGTTAGTTTCTTTGTTGGTTTTATATAGCTGTGGGGGGTCATTAACAATAGGTCTAGTTTATGAGGTTATAAATAATTCTTTTATTTATAAAATTTGGTATTTGGCAAGAGTATTCGCGTTTATTGTTAAACTTCCTATATTTATATTTCATTTATGGTTACCTAAAGCTCATGTTGAAGCCCCTGTCGCTGGTTCTATAATTCTGGCTGGGGTTTTGTTAAAATTAGGGGGTTATGGTTTATTACGAGTACTCCCCTTGTTCAGCTGTGTTAATAGTAAATTCTGTTGGGTTTGAGTAAGAATTAGATTAGTGGGGGGTGTTTTGGTTAGATTAATGTGTCTACGGCAAGTAGATATTAAAGCACTTATTGCTTATTCTTCTGTTGCCCACATAGGAATAGTGTTGTGCGGTACTACAATTTTTAATTGATGGGGTGTAAACGGTGCTGTTGTTGTGATAGTAGGACATGGGTTATGTTCTTCAGGTTTGTTTTTCATAATTAATATAGTATATGAGCGGTTGTCTAGTCGTAGTTTATTAATTAATAAAGGGTTATTGAATATTATACCTACTATGGCAATATGATGGTTTTTATTGTGTGCTGGAAATATAGCAGCTCCTCCTACTCTAAATTTACTTGGGGAAATTCAACTGATTATTAGAATTATAAATTGAAGGGGGGTAAATATAATTGGTATTGGGCTTCTTTCTTTTTTTAGAGCTGCTTATACATTATATTTATTTTCTATTAGGCAACATGGTAAATACTATAATGGTGTATTTTCTTGTTGTAGTGGTAAAGTACGAGAATATTTAATTTTGATGTTACACTGATTACCTTTAAATTTAATATTTATAATAGGAAGTATAATATTGTTTGTTTTTTAGTTTAAATAGTTTATCAAAAACACTGGTCTGTGGATCCAGAGATATAATATATAATTATTTTAGACCGTGTTATGAAGTTTGAAAATATATTTATCTAGGATGTTTTTTTTATTATTAAGATCTAGGACAATATTAATAATATCTTTAATTTGTTTGTTCAAAAGGAGTGGTTATTTTATTGAATGAGAAATTGTTAGTACTAACAGAAATTCTGTTGTAATAACTTTAATTTTAGATTGAATATCTTTAATGTTTTTAGGGTTTGTCATACTGATTTCTTCTATGGTCCTTTATTACAGCGGGGGTTATATAGAAGGGGATCCTAATATAAATCGTTTTATTTATTTAGTTTTAATGTTTGTTGTTTCCATAGTAGCTTTAATTATTAGGCCTAATTTAATTAGTATTTTATTAGGTTGAGATGGATTAGGGTTAGTTTCTTATTGTTTAGTTATTTATTATCAAAATGAAAAATCAGGGGCTGCTGGAATATTAACAGCTCTTTCTAATCGAATTGGGGACGTTGCTATTCTATTGGCAATTTCTCTTATATCTGTTTATGGGGGGTGGAATTTTGTGTTTTATTTAAGTAAAATTTGCGATAGTAATTCTTTAAGGGTGTTGTGTTTTCTTGTGATATTAGCTGCTATAACAAAAAGAGCTCAAATTCCTTTTTCTGCCTGGCTTCCTGCGGCCATAGCTGCTCCTACTCCTGTTTCTGCCTTAGTTCACTCCTCTACCTTAGTTACAGCAGGTGTTTACCTATTAGTTCGGTTTGAGCCGGCTATACACGGAAGTGTATATTCTCAGATTTTACTCTTATTAGGAGGGACAACAATATTTATGGCTGGTTTAGGTGCTAATTTTGAGTATGACTTAAAAAAAATTATTGCTTTATCTACTTTGAGTCAGTTGGGTGTAATAATAAGAATTTTAGGGTTTGGGTTACCTGATTTAGCTTTTTTTCACCTGTTGTCACACGCCTTATTTAAAGCTCTTTTATTCATATGTGCGGGGGTAGTTATTCATAGTGCAAAAGATTACCAAGATATTCGTATAATAGGAGGGTTAAGAAAATTCATACCTTTGACTACTTTCTATATAAATTTGGCTAATTTAGCTTTATGTGGGTTGCCTTTTATAGCAGGGTTTTATTCGAAAGACCTTATTTTGGAAATAGCTTTCATGGGTACTATTAATTATATTTCTTTTTTTATATATGTCTTTGCAACAGGTTTGACCGTTTGTTATACTGCTCGTTTAGTTTATTATTCTATCACAGGTAGTTTTAATATAGGAAGATTACATACTGTAAATGATGAAAGAGGTTTATTAACTAAACCTATATTATTATTAGCCACAGGCGCTATTTGCGCAGGGGCAATTTTAAGATGATTAATTGTACCTTACCCTTATATAATTTGTTTAGGTAGTTTTTATAAAAGATTAGTTTTAATCGTCAGGGGGTTAGGGGCTTGAACCGGCTATTCTCTTAATTTAGGGTCTTTTATGTTTGTTTTGAACTCTTTTAAATATTATAAAGAAGTTGTGTTTAGAGGGAGAATATGATTTCTCCCTTTTTTATCTACCCAAAATATTATACCCAAGTTTTTATTAAGGGGGTTTGATGTTTATAAAATAGGAGACCAAGGTTGATTTGAAAATAAAGGGGGTTATAATCTACATAGTTCTTTAATGAAAAACTCAAATTTGTTAGAAAAAATACAAGATAATAGTATCAAACTTTATTTAATTACTTTTTTGTTTTGGGTTGTTTTGTTAATTATTATTATATAAATTTATATAGATCATATATTAGATCGTAACACTGAAGATGTTAAAGAGGTTATTTGACCTGTAAATATACTTTAAAAGAATCAATTCTTATCTTTACATTGAAAATGTAATGTGTTTTTTACACTACAAAAGCAGAAATAAAAACGGAGTTTAACCGCTTAAGTTAAAAGTTAGTAGCTTTTTCTCACATCAGTTTATTTCCTTAACCAGAAAAAAAAACTTTCATTTCTATTATTAACAATAATATACCTCAACTTTGGTTTTGGTTAAACAGGTAAAGGTGTTTTAACACCAAAAACCAGGTCGAAACTGGGAGCAATAGTTCGCTTTTTACCTTGTATAAGATAAGTTAACTTAGTAACACCTCCTAAATGCAAATCAGGTATCATTTTTGACTATTATCCTTTATTAATCCGCTCAATCTAAAGCACCTTGGTTTCATTCATGATAAAGACCTAATAATAAAATAAGAATAAAAAAAAGACCTGTAAAAAATCATCTTAGTATGTTTACTATTTTTAGAATAGCTGCCAATGGGAGGAGTAAAGTAATCTCTACATCAAAAATTAAAAAAATAACTGCGATTAAAAAAAAACGAAGAGAAAAAGGAAGTCGAGCAGACCCTTTAGGGTCAAAGCCACATTCAAAAGGAGTATTCTTCTCTCGGTCTGTAATGGTTTTTTTTCTCAAAAGAAAAGAAATTAGTATAACGGCAGTGGAAATAATTAAAGTAATAGTAATAACTAGTCTTGAAATAATCATTGTTTCTTCTAGAAAACTCTAGACTTTCTGGTTGGAAGCCAAATATACTTATTATATTAAAAAAACTAACCCCCTCATCAATAGATTGAAATATATAAAAACAATCAAACTACATCTACGAAATGTCAATATCATGCTGCGGCTTCAAACCCAAAGTGATGGTATCTAGAAAAATGGCAYATATATAAACGGTAAAAACAAACTGCTAAAAAAGAAGTTCCAATAATTACATGTAGTCCATGAAAGCCGGTGGCTACAAAAAAGGTAGAACCATAAACAGAGTCCGCAATTGTGAAAGTTGCTTCGAAATATTCTAGTGCCTGGAGGGCTGTAAAATAAAATCCTAGTAAAATTGTAATACCTAATCCTTGTAAAGATTGGGAGTGATTACCTTCTATAATAGCATGGTGTGCTCATGTTACAGTAGCTCCTGAGGATAATAAAATAGCTGTGTTTAATAAAGGAATTTGGAAGGGGTTAAAAGTTATAATACCTGCTGGAGGCCAATTAATACCAATTTCTACACTAGGTGCTAAACTTCTGTGAAAAAAAGCTCAAAAAAACGAGAAAAAAAATAATACCTCTGAGGTAATAAATAAAATTATACCCCAACGTAAGCCAATTGTTACGGTAGTTGTATGTAAACCTTGATAGGTACCCTCTCGAGTAATATCTCGTCATCATTGGATTATTGTTAAAAGTACTGCTACAATTCCTATTAAAAACAAATCAAATTCAAATTTATGGAATCATTTCACTAAACCTGTTGTTAGTATTATTGCTCTAATAGACCCTGTTAAAGGTCATGGTCTTATATCTACGAGATGGTAAGGATGGTGTCCGTGATCTGACATTAGTTTACTTCTCCTGCATACAAAGTACTTAAAACTGCGAAAACATATGATTGAATTACAGCAACAGCTGATTCTAATATGAGCAATAAAATTTGGGAAAACAAGAGTAAATATAAGATAGTAGTTCTAAGGCTAGGGCCGGTTGAGGCGAGAAGAGTTAACAATAAATGTCCCGCAATTATGTTTGCAGCAAGTCGTACAGCTAATGTACCGGGTCGTATAATATTTCTTAAAGTTTCAATTAATACTATAAAAGGTATTAAAAAAGCAGGGGTTCCTTGTGGTACTAAATGAGCGAATATGTGTTTAGTGTGATTAATTCAACCATATAATATAAAACCTATTCAAAGTGGTAAAGATAAAGAAAGAGTTATAGCCAAGTGCCTTGTTCTAGTAAAAATATAAGGTATAAGCCCTATAAAATTATTGAAAACAATAATGGAAAACAACGTTACAAACAATAAAGTGCTCCCTGCAGAAGAACCTGGGCCAAGTAAAACTTTAAACTCTAAGTGTAATGTTTTTAATAAAGAGTTTCATATAAAATATAACCGGTTAGGTAATATTCAAAAGGTCACAGGAATGATAAAAAGTCCAATAAAAGTGGATAATCAGTTTAGTTGTAGGTTTATTAAAGAAGTAGATGGGTCAAAAACAGAGAATAGATTACTTATCATTTTCAATTTATTTGTTGTGTTTTATATTGAACACTTCTTTGTGTTGTTATTGTTGGAGTATAAGTAAAATACTTATTACAATAAATAATAAAAAATAGAAAGAAGAAATATAAGGTTAGTCATAATAAAGGTGATATTTGAGGGATCAAAAAATACTAATTTAATTAGTTATTTAAGTTTGACAAACTTATGTTATATTTATTAACTAATTTTTTCATTAAGAATAGGCGTAACTATTATAATAAATTTAAAAGATTTACACTTACTTTCAGTCACTTAATGATTCTTCATTTATAGAGTTAACTCAGTTAAGGAAAGCATCTACTGATACAGACTCTACCACAATAGGTATAAAACTATGATTAGCACCACAAATTTCCGAGCATTGACCATAAAATAAACCAGGTCGGTTTATTATAAATCTTACTTGATTAAGTCGGCCTGGGATAGCATCTGCTTTCACCCCTAAAGAAGGGACTGTTCAAGAGTGAATCACATCTGCTGCAGTAATCAAAACACGAATTTGTGTATTTATTGGTAAAACAGCACGGTTATCTACATCTAAAAGTCGGAAACCATTATTAGTTAGTTCATTAGAAGGTACTATATATGAATCAAATTCGATTTCTTGGAAATCTGAATATTCATAACTCCAGTACCATTGATGCCCAATTGTTTTTAATGTAATAGCAGGTTCATTAACTTCGTCTAATAAATATAAAAGTCGTAGTGAAGGGAAAGCAATAAACAATAAAATGACAGCTGGTAGTATAGTCCAAATAATTTCAATAGTTTGTCCTTCTAATAAAAATCGGTTTACAAACTTGTTTGTTAATAAAGTTCTTATTATATAGCCTACTATAGTTACAATAAGAGTTAAAATAATTATAGCGTGGTCGTGAAAAAAAATTAATTGTTCTATTAAAGGAGAAGCTCCGTCTAAAAACCCTAAGTAACCTCATGTTGCCATTAATTTCTAAAAGAAGAGAAATTTCTTCATATATGGAGCTTAAATCCATTGCACTTTTCTGCCATTTTAGAAGTTAGTAATTATAGGAATTTCTATATAACTATGATCTGCCGGGGGTAAATCATGTTGTCATTCAATAGCAGTTGGTAAAAATATATAAAACACAACCGGACGAGCTGCTGTGAAAGCTTCTCAAATAATTAACACAAATCCTATTACAGCAACTGTTGAAACAGTAGATCCAATAGATGATAATACATTTCAGGCGGTGTAAGCATCTGGGTAATCAGAGTAACGTCGAGGTATACCACTTAACCCTAAAAAATGTTGTGGAAAAAAAGTAATATTTACTCCTAAAAACATAATTACGAAGTGTATTTTTAATCAAACAGGGTTTATTGTTACTCCTGTAAATAATGGGAACCAATGGGCAAGACCAGCAAAAATTGCAAAAACAGCTCCTATTGATAAAACATAGTGAAAATGGGCCACTACGTAATAAGTATCATGTAAAATAATGTCGATAGAAGAATTAGCTAGAACAACTCCTGTTAAACCCCCTACAGTGAATAAAAAAATAAAACCTAAAGCCCAAACTAATGAAGGGGAGTAGGTTAAGCGAGCCCCGTGTAAGGTCCCTAATCAACTGAAAATTTTAATTCCTGTAGGAACAGCAATAATTATAGTGGCAGATGTAAAATAAGCTCGGGTGTCTACATCCATACCCACAGTGAATATATGGTGGGCTCATACAACAAACCCTAATACCCCAATTGCCAATATAGCATAAATTATTCCTAATGTTCCAAAAGTCTCCTTCTTTCCTGATTCTTGGCTAACAATGTGTGAAATTAGGCCAAAAGCAGGTAAAATTAAAATATAAACCTCAGGGTGCCCGAAAAACCAAAATAAATGTTGATATAGTACAGGGTCTCCCCCTCCAGCAGGATCAAAAAACGATGTGTTTAAATTACGGTCTGTTAGTAGTATGGTAATGGCACCCGCTAAAACAGGTAGTGATAAAAGTAGTAAAATTGCTGTAATGAAAACAGACCACACAAATAAAGGTATACGGTCTATAGTCATTCCGTTTGATCGTATATTAATTACCGTAGTAATGAAATTTACAGCTCCTAAAATTGAAGAAGCTCCTGCTAAATGTAAAGAGAAAATACCCATATCTACAGAAGCCCCGGCATGCGCAATTCCTGCTGATAAAGGGGGATAAACTGTTCATCCAGTACCAACCCCTCTTTCAACTAAGCCCCTAGATAATAATAAGGTGAGTGCGGGAGGTAGTAATCAAAATCTTATGTTATTTATACGGGGGAATGCTATATCAGGGGCCCCTAATATTAAAGGCACTAATCAGTTTCCAAACCCCCCAATTATAATAGGTATAACTATAAAAAAAATTATAACAAAAGCGTGTGCTGTAACGATAACATTGTAGATTTGGTCATCTCCAATTAACCTACCTGGTTGACCTAGCTCAGCTCGAATAATCAAACTAAGGGCTGTCCCTACTATTCCTGATCAAGCCCCTAGAATGAAATATAAAGTTCCAATATCTTTATGATTTGTAGAAAATAATCATCGTCGCGTGGTAAAGTGGCTGAGTAATAGGCGATAGATTGTAAATCTATTAACAAGGGTTTCCTTCTTTATCAAAGTTTCATAGTTTAATTTAAAATACCAGGCTGCAATCCTGAAGATACATCTGATGTTGAGACTTGAATTTAAGACCTAAGAGATTAAACTCATATTGGAAGGTTTGAAGTCTTCTAGTTTATTTAACTTAAGATCTTAATTAAGTATAAAAAATAAAGGAGATATAAACAACCCTGCTATGTTTAATAATATTATGAATATATTAAACCCTCTTATTTTACCCTCTTGAATAAATTGTCATTTGAGTATAGGAGAGTTTATTATAAAGGAACCTAAGGCCAGTCGTAAATAATAATATAAATTAATTAACGTTCCTAAAATAAGAAAAAAGGCTAAAAAGGTGTAACTTGATACTGCTAGTTCTTGAATAGTAATTCATTTAGGAATAAATCCAGTAAAAGGAGGTAAACCTCCCAATGATAATAAAGATATAAATATAATTGTTCTTTGTTGGGTGTTTTGGAAAGAAGAAGAAGTTAAATGGGTTAAATGATAAGCTTGCTTATAATAAAAAAATAGAGCAATTGTGATTGAAGTAATACAGTAAACTATAAAATAAATAAACCACAAAGACTCTCTGATTAAGAGGGCAGATAATATTCATGCTGTGTGACCGATGGAAGAGTAAGATATTATTTTTCGTAATATTAATTGATTAATTCCACCTAAAGCTCCGACTAATGCCGATGTAGTAGCAACTAGTAAAATTAGTTGGTGTGATTCTTCTAAAGTGTAGGATAATAAAACCATAGGGGCAATTTTCTGAAAAGTGGACAAAATAATAAATTGTAATCAACCCAGACCTTCTGCTACTATTGGGAATCATATATGAAAAGGAGCGGCACCTATTTTAATTAATAAAGCGGTTGATAAAAGGTATGGTGAAAACATAACACCAGTGGTTATTGTAGAAGCGGCCAATAAAATTATAGCAGATGCAAGAGCTTGGGTAAGGAAGTATTTTAAACTAGCTTCTGAGGAAAACTGATTAGTCTCGGATGAGATTAAAGGGATAAAAGACAGTAAGTTTAGTTCTAATCCTATTCAAGCGGTAAACCAAGAAGAAGAGGAAACTGCTATCATTATCCCAAAAACCAATGTAGAAAAAAAAAGTAGGTGAGAAGGAATTAAAAAAATTAAAAAGAGAGGGATTTATACTCTCATAAACGGGGTATGAGCCCACTAGCTTAATTAGCTTATCTTTTTAACTAAACTAATTATACTCTAGTGTAAAAGGCACATTAGATTTTGATTCTTAAGGTAATGGGTCAAACCCCATTGAGTATAATAAAGGTAAAACTATAAATCTACATTATTTATCCTATCAAGATAATCCTTTTTCAGGCACTTCATT